CTAAGGTCCAAAATTTGGAAGAAACAAGCGTTTCCACGACTCTACCACCCAGTCAATTCTGTTCCACTCCCTATTTATTTCATGACCATATATCCTTTATCCTTCCGGCTAAGGAATGGGAAACCCTTCTCCTGTTACATGACTCCAATTTTCATTTCATCCGGGAAAAGCCATCTTTTTCTCAACAATGTCTTTGTCATTTGATCCAATAGCCTTCCGTTAGATAGGAACAGATTTGATAAATACTGATAACTCTCGGATAGAGTATTAGAACGGAAAGATCCATTAGATAATGAACTATTGGTTCTAATCCATCTCTGGTGATGAATCAACAATTCGAAGTGCTTTTCTTGCGTATTCTTGATAAACCAGCGTTTATATATAGATGTAGGAGGATCTGTTTGGGAAGTAAGAAGCCCTTTTGACATCTCTTCATCTGCAAAGAATTCTCGATGTGAAAACACAGAGACAGGGGGCTGATCTTTGAATAGGAAAAAGAGTGGATCTGCAGGGTCCCAAATGAATTGGCTTATTCGAAAAAAGCCTTGTTCTTTGGAAGATCTATCTCGTGTCTGGTACTGCATGGTTCCACTCTGCAAGAACTCCGAATCATTCTCTTGAAGCTCATTCTCTTCATCATAAATGATCCGCTTGCCCCGAAATGACCTGGCCCAATAGGGAAATCCCAATTCATTGGGCCTTTCGATACAATAAAATAGAAAGCCCCAAGGGCGCCATATTCTAGGAGCCCAAACTATGTGATTGAATAAATCCTCTTCTATCTGTTGCGGGTCGAGGGCTCCTTCTACTTCCCCTTCTTCAAACTCCGATTCGTATTTTTCATAGAGAAATCTCTGATCAACGATAGAATAAGACCCATTTTGCATCATATCTAAAGGATTCCTTGGTTCGGGCCGAAGAAGCAATGTCACTCGATCATTATCAAACTGACTGCAATCTTTTTCTGTCCGTGAGGATCCCCCCAGAGCACCTTCTACTTCTAATAGGCCATGAACTAGATCAGAAGCATTCTCAACGAGTCCATAAGAAGTGATCCCATTTTTTTCATCGGGTCCGGGTAGAGACCAAAGGTCTTGGGCGACCGATCCGGCAGAACAACTCAAAAGATAAAGAAGTATCGTTAATTTCTTCATGCTCGTTCCAAGTTCGAAGTACCATTTGTACAAATAAGAATCCCTTTCGTTACATGATTTCTTCTTCATATAGATAGATATAGGATCTATGGGGCAATTACTTAGAAGTACATTTTGTGCAACAGCCCTTCCTATCTGATAGAAAAGGATCTCATGATCCTGAACCGATCTTACCTGGGATCGCAAATCCCAAGTTTGTCTATGAAGAGCGGATCTAATTGTATTAGTGTCTATAATTGATTTCTTCTGTGTAATACTAATCGCTAAGGCCTCATTGGTAAGTGCTACAAGATCTCGTGCATTGGAACCCACGGTTATGGACCCGAATTCATTAGTATGGAACATTTTCTTTTCCAAGTGAAATCCCTTAGTATATGAAAGATTGAAAAAGTGCTTTCGTTGTTGTGGAATAAGAAGCCTTCGTATCTTAATGCATGTATTTAATTTATTCGGAACTATTAGAGCGGGATCCACTTTTTGGGGAATATGAGTCGAAGCAATAACAAGAATATTTCTAGTGGAACATCTTTCACAATCCCTGGATAGATAGTTCACTAATAGACCGAGGGATAAGTAATTCGACTCATTCACATCCAGATCATGAATGTTTGGAATCCATATTATGCAAGGAGACATTGCTTTTGCTAATTCGAATTGAAGGGTGATAGAAAATCGGTCTATTTCCGGCATCATATCCATATTTAGCGCATTCATCAGAGTTAGCAGCTCCGTATCGAGGTCAAGATCGATATCGTCACTAGCATCAATCTCGTCACTATCATCAATATTGTCACTATCATCAATATCGATATCATCAATAAGAAAACCTTTAGGCTTGTTATCCAGGAACTTGTTCAGAAATACCAAAGGAACATAGGAGTTTGTCGCTAGGTATTTGACCAAATAGGAGCGTCCAGTTCCTATAGAACCTATCACTAAAATACCCCTAGAGGGGGATAGGGCTAAGCGGAGCGAAAAGGGTTTTTCATGAGACGGGAAATGAAAACTATTAGCCCCACACGGGGTTTGTGAATAAGTGATTGTCTGATAATGAGCAAGGAATATCCGTCTTTCTGCTAAACAGGATGTATTGAACTCATAATTCATTAGACACTTTTTATGAATGTCAACTAAATATCGTAAGTAAATTGCTCCCGGGTGTTCAATCATTTGATAACCAGAGTCGTTCTTTGATAAATGATCACTAGATAAATAATCACTATGAGTCAGACTCAATAGAATTTGATCAATCCCTTTTTCTGTCGTTAAGGTGGAGAACTGAACCAAAAATTCTCTTTCTTCATCATCAATCGAATCACTGTTCGCAACCCAGGATTCCATTTTAT